CTTCTTGTCTCAGTACAAACTGGACTTTTAGTGATAGGTTTAATTCTTCAACAGTTAGAGACCTTGGGTCACGATTTTCAAAGAAGAGACGATGCTTAATACCCTTGCCAATTTTTTTTAGTTCAAAAAAAAGCCAATTACAAGCCAAATATAAAAAAGAATAATAAAGGAACCTTTCAGAATAGGAAATACACCTACTATTTTTGACATAATAAAAGGTGGTATTTTTTCTTTCAGTTTTATCTCGGCTAGTAAGAAAGCATAGTTCGCTAGAAGTCCTAACAATTTAACTATCCATTCTAGAAAATAAACCAGAATCAGAAAATAATATGTCAAGCCAATTATCGCACTGAGATCTGCCACTTTATTTCGACTTTTTTCTGGTATAAATCCGTAACCTACTAAACAAATTATTCCCATTAGATGAAAAATCAGGATTTGGTTCCTAATCATAAGATTTTTCATTGGGATTGTAATCGCAACAATAGGTTTCGTCAGGGTATTCTTAAAATCGACTATAAATTGGAATATAGGCATTCCAATCCTCCTTTTTTTTATTTATTTTTACGATATCGCATAAAAAAACTATTTTTGCATATCTTTCATAAAAACATATCTTTCATAAAAACATACCTTTCATAAAAACATATCTTTCATAAAAACACTATTTTTGCATATCTTTCATAAAAACATATCTTTCATAAAAACATATCTTTCATAAAAACAGAGATACCTCCATCCTATATAGAAATATTCTTCCGGCAATTGTACGGATAGAACTATATAAAATTTTGAAAATAATAAAAATAATAAGAATGTCATTTCCGTTGGATTGTTTAAAATCTCGACTTTCTAAATAAGATCAAAATTAAATTCCGACGTAATAAGATCAATAATTCCATAATCTTGGGCTTCTTTTGCTGACATACAAAGTCCCTCCGCCAGGTCTTTTTTTATAATGTCGTAAGGTTGCCCCGTTCTTGCTACAAAAATCTCGTCGATGACATCATTAATATACGTCACTATTTCCTGTTTATGAAAAAAACCCCGAAGAGTGCCTTTCTTAAAATTATAACGCTTAGGTTTAGGTTTATACACCATCACCCTAACGCGAGGATATCCTAGGCGCATATTTCCTGCAAGGAGGGTAAGAGATCCCACTGCAGCAGTCATTCCACATCCTACTGTATTTACTTTTGGTGGCACCGTTTGGATTGCATCGAAGATAGCAACTGCCGTTCGTGCGGACCCAGTAGCGCAGTTTATAAACAAGTACATATCTCGGGTAGGATTATAGAGAGCCAAGTGGATAATAAGACCTATTAGTCTATTTCCATTTTTCCTAGTAATATTTTTGGTTAAAAAAAGAACCCCACTCTCATAAAGAATGGTGTGTAAGTTAATCCAACGTATTTTGATTTCTTCTTCTTCTTCCTTTTCATTTTCGGCTTCGACTTCGTCTTCTGGCTCCGACATAAGAGGCACTTTTGGAAGTTTCTTTTGTTTCTTTGGAGGTTTCTTTGGACGTTTATTTGGAAGTTTAACTTTAACCGGCATTTTTTTTAGTCATCCCTATTTTGTTTTAACTTTCTTTGACTTCTGGCTCCGACATAAGAGCCACTTTTGGAAGTTTAAGTGTCATTTTTTTTAGTCATTCGTATTAAAAAAATGATGTTATTTCCATTGTATTGTTTAAACTATCCGAGGAAAATCTTGCATTTTTTATCTCAAATTGACGGGTTAGTGTCAGCTTATCCATGCGGTTATGCATTTAGGAATCCATTTTCGGAAAGATTCAGTCTTTCGTGCTTTCCTGGGTCTTCGAGATCCTTTCAAAGAAAACTATTAATTAATCTTCGAAAATGTCTAGCCAATCACTTTCTTCGCTTTGATCCTCATACTCTTCCTCATCCCGAGACTCTTCCTCATCTTGAAAATAGTCGTCTTTCTGAGAAAATAAATCCCGAGAAAATAAATCTCTGAGGTCATCTCTTCGATCACAAGAATTTAACCAATCGTCGAGAGCAACCAAGAGACGGTCGAACAAAAGTTCCATATTATCGAAATGAGAGTTGACTATATCGAAATGAGAGTTGACTATATCGAAATGAGAGTTGACTATATCTCTTAGACGACGATTGCGGTCCTTCATAAGACGAATTTCCGCACGGATATAGTCAAAAAATTTCCACATAGTTTTCCTCCTAAGTGGTGAATAGGATTTTGACTTTGTGCTCAATTGAATTTTGACTTTCTGCTGAATTGAATTTTAACTTTGTGGTCAATCGAATTTTTATTTAACTTTTTATTTAACCCTATAGAATTATTATTTGTTTGTTTTAATTGAAGAGAAAAAATGAACGAGTTTCTTTTGATTTTTTGTTCCGTTACTTAAATAAAAAGAAGAGACTGGGAAAGGTTTCTTATTTTTTGTCTATAAAAAATCCAATTGATTATTGTTCGAACTGATTATTTTATTTTAATTAATTCGAATAAAAAAATAGTAAGGGAGCAATGCGTTCTTCTAAGTTCTAGAAAAGAAGAGTTTATTGTTCCTTTATTTCTTTACTTTCCCTTTCTATTATATAGAATTTATAATATAATTGAATTAATTATGCAAAAACATACATAAGAGGGGAAGCGGGAAAAAATCGGTTGGATTAAAAACTCTGTTTTCATTAAAGTAATCAAGCACATAATACTAAAGTAGTATATATTATTAGAGCTCTTTTAAATATTCTATGCGAAAGTCTTCTATTTTCATAAGATCGATGGGAGTTGTATTCAAAAGATCCCATAATGTATATATATATTGGATCTTTTAAGGCAATTCGAGATTCTGGGAGGCAATCTTAATTCGTCAATCAAAATCAAATGAAAGTTTTTTTCTTTTTACTTTGTTTAGCTAATTTATCATGAAAGGTAAAAAGCGGTAAATGAATCTTGCGTTGATTGTCGTCTAAATGGAGGTTTTCTTCTTCTGTATTTAAAAAGAGACTAAATAAGTCAATCAATTTCCGAGAAGCTTCATGAAGTGCTTCTTTAGGAGTTAAACTTCCATTTGTCCATATTTCAAAAAAAAGTATCTCTTCTTTGTCAGTTCTATTCCCCTTCCCATAAGAATAGATACTATAATTGGCATTTCGAACAGGCATGAATACAGCATCTATAGGATAACTTTCAGCTTGAAAGTTCTTTGTTGGACTTTTTATCCGATAACCGCGACTCTTCTCAATTTTTAATTTCATACAAAAATGAATGGATTCCGTCAACCTCGCTATATGTTGTGTATTGTCAACGATTTCCACATAAGGGGGTTTGATGATATCATGAGCAGTTACATCTCTAGGACCTTTTACACAAATAAACGCGTCAGAAGTTCCATATAGATTGCTTTTCAATACAATTTCTTTCAAATTCATGAAAATTTCATTGACGGATTCTTGAATACCTACTATGGTAGAATATTCGTGTGTTACTTTCTCAAATTTTGCGTACGTGATACATGTTCCTTCTATTTCTCCAAGCAAAGCTCTTCGCATCGCAATACCTATGGTTTCGGCTTCACCTTTCCTAAGTGGAAACAAGATAAAGCGCCCATAATAAAGACGCTTACTGTCTACCCTTGATTCAACACACTTCCACTGTAATCTCCGAGGAAATCCTCTTCTGTTTTCTCGACTCATAGTAATAGTAGTTGATTAGTTTATTGAATTGTTTTTTTCTCTTCTTTAATTGGATTATTGAAACGTTTCTTTTTGTTGAAATTTCTGCAATTTTTATTTTTACACACGTCTTTTTTTAGGAGGTCGACAGCCATTATGTGGCATAGGGGTTACATCCCGTATATAGGTTAATCGTATACCGCTTTTTAAAATAGTTCGTAATGCTGCGTCTCTTCCGCGACCGGGCCCTTTTATCATGACTTTTGCGCGTTTCAGACCTTGATGATCCACTACTCTACGAATAGCATTTCCTACTGCGGTTTGCGCAGCAAAAGGGGTCGCTCTTCTTCTACCCCTAAATCCACAAGTACCGGCAGAGGACCAAGAAACCACTTGACCTTTTCTATCTGTAACAGTCACAATGGTATTATGGAAACTTGCTTGAATATGAATAGTTCCTTTTGGTACTTTACGTGTATTCTTACGTGAACTAATACGTCGATACGTACGGAAATCAATTCTACGTATAGTTTTTGGCATATTTTATCATCTCATAAATATTAAGTTATATATGGATATATCCATTTCCTGTCAAACTGGATCCCCTTTTTATTTGTACATTGAATTGGGTCTTTTAGAGAGTCTCTTTTAGATTATCCCTGTCTTTGTTTATGCCTGGGGTTGGAACAAATTAGTCTAATTCGCCCCCGCCTACGAATTAGGCGGCATTTTTCACAAATTTTACGAACAGAAGCTCTTATTTTCATATTTGCCATTCCTTACCGTAATTTTGAATCTACTTCTTGGAAGAAAAAAAGTTTAGTGAAATTTTGAATCTTGAATTGTATTCCTACCAAAGAAATGTTAGGCTTGAAAAATCGCCTAATTCTCCGAAGCCTTGTTAGGATTCTCCGAAGCCTTGTCGGGCTTCTCTGAAGCCTTGTTGGGATTCTCTGAAGCCTTGTCGGGCTTCTCTGAAGCCTTGTTGAGATTCTCCGAAGACTTCTTCGAAGGCTTCTTAACGGGGAGTCGATAAATTATACGTCCTCGTGTGGGATCATATTGACTTACTTCAATTTGGACTCTATCTCCCGGGAATATCCGTATCAAACGACGTCGTATATTTCCTGAAATGTAACCTAGAATAATATCTGTATTATGGTTATCTACTTTATCGTCGTTATCTAAAAGAACCCGGAACCTACCATCGGGAAATGAATCGGTAATTAAACCTTCATAAATTCTTTTTTGTTCTTTTTTACTCATTTTTTTGAAAAATCCTCCTGTAATTCAAAAAATTGATTTATCTCCTCTTCTTCTTTTTTTTTTGAAAAAAAAAAGAAGTTTCGAATAGAATTTCGGATATAAGAAGTATTACCATATATAACATAGAATTTCCCCCCCAATTCCTTTTAGTCGAGCCTCTCGATCTGTCATTATACCTTGAGAAGTCGAAAGAATTACAATGCCTATTCCACCTAAAATTCTAGGAATTTGTTGATGGTTAGAATAGATTCGTAGACCAGGTCGACTGATCCGTTTTAAATTTAAAAAGTTTCTACTTTCCCTATTTCTTCTATATCGCAGGGTTAAAACCAAAAAAGATTGGTTGCTTTCTTGATGTTTCCTCACGTTTTCGATAAAACCTTCTCGTAAAAGGATTTTCGCAATGGTTTCGCTAATATTAGTAGATGCTACTCGAACTATTCTTTTTCTATTCATGTCAGCATTTCGTATAGACGTTATTATTTCAGCAATAGTGTCTCTAGTCATGATGGATTAAAATTATTTGGTCCTTCCAATTTTGATATAATTAACATGTTTTCCTCATTTTTACTTTTTTAGTTTGTGATGGGAATTCTTAAAGGTATATGCGTGAGACACAATCTACTAATTAATGTTAATCTATTTCTTTCCAATTCCCTACTACAACTATATCATGATCTCATCATATAGTATATTATAATACCTCGGGAGCCAATGAAACTATTTTAGTAAAATTTAACTGTCTCAATTCCAGGGCGATCGCACCAAAAACGCGAGTTCCTTTTGGATTGCCTCCTTGATCAATAATAACTGCAGCATTATCATCATATCGTATTATCATACCGTTGCTACGTTTAAGTTCTTTACGGGTACGCACAATTACAGCTCTAACTACTTCTGATCTTTGTAGGGGCTTTTTTGATCTTGCTTCTTTATTTTCTAGGTTTGGTACTGCTTCTTTAATCACAGCAACAATAACGTCACCAATATGAGCATATCGACGATTGCTAGCTCCTATGATTCGAATACACATTAATTCTCGAGCCCCACTGTTATCCGCTACATTCAAATGGGTCTGGGGTTGAATCATTTTTTTTATCTGTTCTTTCAATGCAAAGAGTGAAGAAAAAAAAGAAATATTCTTTGTTCAAAAAAAGAAACCCGTGATTTTGTCATTCCCAAGCCCTATTGCTTTGGTTTGCCGTTCTTATCCTGAAATAATAGAATAAATTGAGTTCGTATAGGCATTTTGGATGCTGCTATTAAAATAGCTTTTCTAGCTATATTTTCTGCGACTCCGCCCATTTCATAAAGTATTCGACCTGGTTTAACAACAGCTACCCAATATTCAGGAGATCCTTTACCCGAACCCATACGTGTTTCTGTGGTTCTTATTGTAACTGGTTTGTCGGGAAATATACGTACCCATATTTTTCCACCACGACGTACATTTCGTGTCATTGCACGTCGGCCTGCTTCTATTTGTCTAGATGTGATCCAAGCGGGTTCAAGTGCTTGAAGAGCATATTTACCAAAACATATACGATTCCCTCGATAAGATATTCCCTTCATTCTTCCTCTATGTTGTTTACGGAATCTGGTTCTTTTGGGGTTATAGTTGATGGTTATTTCTTAATTCCATCTCTACTACAGAACCGGACGTGAGAGTTTCTTCTCATCCAGCTCCTCGCGAATAAAAGGATGAAAAATCTTTCATTTAAATTAAGATATACATGTTTAACGAATATTCGATTCAATCAATAGATTAAATCGGTGGATTCTTTGAGATTTCATCGAATCTTTGTATAACTTGTTTGGATATTTTGGATTTCGAAATATATTCACCATATATTTCGATGTATATCTATTTCTATTTATAGAAATTTATAGATAATAAATTTTTTTACAACATAACCCCTTTTTTCCTTTTCTTGTATAGGATTGTCTAAAATTTAGTAATCCAAGGGAATAAAGTTTTCGCGGGCGAATATTTGCTCTATATCTATTTCATTTGTAGGGTTAGCTCATGACTTCTCAGAATAGATGAATTTATTCTCGGTTACTTCCGCCATCCCAACCAATGAATCATTAGGATTTGTTTTCGATAGAATTTCTGGATTCACGGATTCCATCGTTCCCATCACTTCTTGTTTAATGGTTAGGTCTGCATTCGACAATGGAGCTCTTAATGAAATTTGTTCTTGAGTCAATCTTCTCAGTCTTTATTGGCTCGAGTCTCTTGATTTTTTTGTTTGATTCCATGAACAGATCCATTTCATTCTGGATGAATAAGTCTTGATGCTTTATTACATTGCCTTTTATGAGATGACTCATAGACCTTACATATTGGAATTGTATATCATTGATATTCTTTTTCTCTCTTTCTCTCCCCCCCCCTATCCACATCTTTTTTCTATATTTTGCTTCACAACTTAGAATCCAATTCGTTTTTCTTTTGTTTAGGCAAAACACATTTCCACTGCTACAATGATAGGATCAATAGATACTATCTTGACTGGTTTTTTGGATCCAGATAATGCGAAGTGATGAGTTGGTTATTAATTCTATAGTTAATAGTTGATACTATGGGCAATAGTTTTCTTCTTTGAATCCTAAGCCTAAAAAAACCAACGAGTCACACACTAAGCATAGCAATTCTCTCAAATGGTCAATTGAATTTTTATTTAACCCTATAGAATTATTATTTGTTTGTTTTAATTGAAGAGAAAAAATGAACGACTTTCTTTTGATTTTTTGTTCCGTTACTCAAATAAAAAGAAGAGAGAGGGAAAGGTTTCTTATTTTTTGTCTATAAAAAAATCGAATTGATTATTGTTCGAACTGAATAGGAACAATAATCAATCGAATTGAAACCCTTTCCCTTTCCTTAGCTTAGAGCATAGAGTCAAAGTGGAAGTAGGTATCTATGCCTCCGAATTTAAACCCTTTCCTTAGCATAGAGTCAAATTGTAAGTAGGTATCTATGCCTATCTTTAACTTTAGGTAGATCTCTCTTAGAATCTCTATCGATTCTTTAAAATCTTCTCTTTTCACACGATTTTTCAGATGGTTTTGGAGATCGAAATCCGTGTTCGCAAAATACACAAGAGAATGAATATCGGCTGTTTTCGGGAAATAATAAGCCTTGAAAGATAAGTTTCAATTCTCAATCGGAATTGATAAAAAATCCCATCCTTTTTCGTTGTCCCAATAGTGCTTGCAAGTCAAAAAGCCGAATTCTATGTACATCTTGTCAAAATCCCTACGTTGAAAATTTGCATGTTTCACAAAGGCTACAAGATCTGTACTTAATAAATTGTACAATATGTTGATATCTTTGTTCTCTACGGAGGTAGAAACTTTCCCAGTCAACCCTAAGTTCTTAATCGAATTTAGCAAAAAGTCCGAGTGGTTGATCGTAGGAGCCGGGAATGAGAACAAGAACGAGGAGCCGAAAATCGACGGAAGTAGAAATATATTTAAATAATAAGATTTTCGATTTTGAAAATAAAGAGTAAGAATGACCGCCGTTTTTGCTATAACCAGAACGTTCTTTCGAATCTTAAGTGTGATTTTAATCAGCTCCGGGGCTAAAAATTAGAGTTCGATCTCCTATCCAATCGAATTCAAAAATAATAAAATAAATGATGTTATTTCCATTGTATTGTTTAAACTGTCCAAGGAAAATCTCGCATTTTTTATCTCAAATTGACGGGTTAGTGTCAGCTTATCCATGCGGATATGCACTTAGGAATCCATTTTCGGAAAGATTCTGTCTTTCGTTCTTTCCTGGGTCTTCGAGATCCTTTCAATGATCTCTCTTTCTTAACGATCTCTCTTTCTTGAAGGCATATCTCCATATGCAATGGATAGATTCCTGTAACCGGGACATAGTTGCTATTTGCTTACTTCAACCTAATTTCTTTCGAAAAGAAAGGGATAATTTCGCAAAAGATTTGGGGAGGTACAACTAACTAATAATTCTTATTTAGTTGTTACGAAATCGATCATAGATCACTTTCCCCTTTGTATTTGAGAGTATTGAATCCCGTCAAATTTTGGATTCCAAAATTTGACATAATTTCAAATTAGACAGAAGTAAGACAATCAAATTTGAAATTCAAAAAAAGAAGAAAAATGATGAGTTGTCAAGCGCTTATTATTTACCATTGTTTATAACGAATATAAGATGATAATCTATAATCCATCAATACGATAGGTCCCGATTGTTTTGGTTCTCTTCGAGATAGTAATTAATCGTTGTTGTTTTAAGGTCAATGCTCGTCTAAATAAATAATATTTTTACTTGTTGACTAATAAATTGAAGAATAAGAATCATCTTTGTATAAGAAATTTGATCCCCCGATTCAATCGGGGATAAATGTCTACGAAAATTCATTTTTGATAATATTTTTTATTTCAAGGGAAAGGTTTCTTATTTCTTGTCTCGAAATATCCAAATTTTGATACCTAATACCCCATAGATAGTTCGAACTGGATAGGAACAATAATCAATTTTAGCTCGAATGGTTTGTAGGGGAACCCGACCCTTTCTGATCCACTCAACACGTGCAATGTCTTTTCCACCGAGCCGCCCTGCAATTTGTACTCGAATTCCTTTTATCTTTGCTTTTTTCGTTTTTTCAACAGCCTCTCTCATTGCTTTTCGAAACGGAACTCTTTCTTTTAATTGTCCGGCTATATATTGTGCAAGAATAATAGGGTTTCCATAAGGTTCTTCAATTCTTGTAGTAGCAACGGTGAGTTTTCTATTTACACAATGCAATTCTTTTTGTAGAAATGCTGCCATTGAACTTTCTTTTAATACTATTGGGAATGCCAGATAGATTTGGACCTTGATTCGCTCGATTGTTTTTTGAATCTCTATACGTGCAATTCCCGATAGGTCAGAGTCGATTCTTCTATTCTTTTGTACATTCTTTTGTCTATTTTTTTGTACATTCTTTTGTCTATTTTTTTGTACATAATTTTTAATAGAATCTCGTATTTTTTGATCTTCTTCTAGACCTTCGGAATAGTTTTTTGGTTGTGCAAACCAAAGGGAATAATGATCTTGCGTTGTACCCAGTCTGAAACCAAGCGGATTTATTTTTTGTCCCATACTCCTCCACTACTATGCATATTATGATATATCCTATTTGTATCCTTATTTTTCCATCTAGGTTTTTTTAACCGTGTGATAGTCTCTATATATTCATCTAAAGATATATCTTTCACTACAATACTTATATGACAAGTAGGTCTTTTTATCGGATAACTACGTCCTCTAGCTCGAGGTTTAAATTTCTTCACGGCAGTACCCTCGTTGACTTCGGCTTTACTAATTATTAAATTGGTTTTATTCGAACCCATAGTGTAACTAGCATTTGCTCCGGCATAAAAAACGATTTTTAAAATCGCACAAGATGCTTGATAAGGCATGACGTCTAGTATCATAAGTGTTTCTTCGTAAGAACGTCCGCGAATTTGATCAATTACTCTTCGCGCTTTATGAGCGGACATCGATATATGTCCTAAAGCCTGTACTTCTTTTGGTTTTCTTTTCTTTAGCATAAAGGTCGTCTCCTATTAATGAATGATAAGTATCTATATTTTGTATTAACGACGAGATCGCTTATCGACTGTTGAATGTTTTTGGAAATTTGAAGTAGGTGCAAATTCTCCCAATTTGTGACCTACCATACCATCTGTTATATAAATGGGTAAATGTTCTTTTCCATTATGGATAGCAATAGTATGGCCGATCATTGCGGGTATAATGGTAGATGCTCGGGACCAAGTTTTTATTATTTCTTTTTCTTCTTTTGTTTTAAGCTTATCAATTTTTCTTAATAAATGAATAGCTACAAAAGGATTTTTTTTTTTTGATCGTGTCACAGCTTCCTCCTTTTTTCTTTTTTAAAGACAAAGAGAGAAATGGAATTTCTCTCCTATTTACGACGGCGACGAAGAATCAAATTATTACTATATTTATTCTTTTTTCTACTTCGTCTTCCAAGTGCAGGATAACCCCAAGGAGTTGTGGGTTTGTTTCTACCTATTGAGGCCTTCCCGGTACCTCCCCCATGGGGATGGTCTACAGGGTTCATAACCACTCCTCTTACTACAGGACGTTTACCTAGCCAACGTTTCGATCCAGCTCTACCTAAACTTTTCTGGTTCATCCCAAGATTCCCTACTTGTCCGACCGTTGCTGAGCAGTTTTGAGATATCAAACGGACTTCTCCAGAAGGTAATTTTAACGTGGCAGATTTCCCCTCTTTTGCAATTAGTTTCGCTAGAGTACCTGCTGCTCTAACCAATTGTCCACCCTTTCCAAGCGTGATTTCTATGTTATGTATGGACGTGCCTAAGGGCATATCGGTCAAAGGTAGAGCATTTCCTATTTTTATAGGAACTCCTGTACCAGAAACTATGGTATTTCCAATTTCAGTCCCTTTGGCATGTAAAATATATCTCTTCTCACCATCCCCATAGTGTATGAGACAAATAGATGCATTTCGATTCGGGTCATATTCTTTGGTTATGATTTTACCATATATGTTTTTTTGATTCCGCCGAAAATCGATTTTACGGTAGAGACGCTTATGACCTCCCCCTCTATGCCCTGCGGTAATGATTCCTCTAGCATTACGACCTTTACTACAACGATGCTGTCCATAGGTCAAATTATTTCGTCGAGCCGTTCTATTGCGTGTGCTCGTGTTAGAAGTTTTGTATAAATGTATCACCATGCTCTATTAAGTATTTAGATTTCTCTTTCTAAGAGGTAGAATAGAATAACCCGGTTGAAGGGTAATGATCATACGTCTATAATGCATTATATGCTCCATAATGCGTCCTGTTCTTTTACCCTTTCCCGGAAGTCGATGACTATTCATAGCTATTACTTTGACACCAAAGAAGAGTTCGACCCACTGTTTTATTTCTGTCCTAGTTAATCCTGATTCGACATTAAAAGTATATTGATTTTTCTCGAATAACTGAATACTTTTGTTTGTAAATACTGCATATTTGATTCCATCCATGGTACATTGCTCCTTTACTATTTTTTTATTTGAATTTACATAGAATAATAGGCTTCCACAGGTTCTAGATTCTGTCTATTATATTCTATTTATTTCTATATAGCTATTATATAGAATCAATATTATTCAATAATATTGAATAATATTGATGGTGGATCATGCACTTGAGAACTCGACGTCTTTGTATTATTAAAAAAAGAATATACTAATAATTTTTGATAAAATAAATAGTAAGATATATCTTGGATGCTGCAAATAATTAATAATCGTGAAAATGAAAGACAAAGTAATGAAGTCAGGGAGCAATAACCTCTTGTTCTATAGAACTTAGAAGAGCGCATTGCTCCTTTACTTTATTACCCCTTTTGTATTACGACTCTAGTAGTCTTGTATTTACATTTTTGTGTTTTGTATTTATTTTGAATTTCTATACCTTTTGCAAATTATGTTGTAGATATACAGGGGAGATCTAGGGTGGATCATGCACTGGAGAATTCCACTAAGTTGAGAATGGATAAAGAAGAATGTGCGTAGTATTGAATGACTTGACCATTTGGAATCCGCCTTGTCTACAAACAAGAAAACTATAAGTAATACAGATCAAGTAAGTCAGCAATATTCATTGCAATATTTTGAATAAAATACCAATAGGATACAGAGCCGATTTCAATAGACATAGTAGAGGGTCCCATTAGTATGCATCCAGTAGGAATTGAACCTACGAACTCTCCAATTATGAGTTGGGCGCTTTAACCATTCAGCCATGGATGCTTAGTGGAGATCCTCATACATGGTCAATAACTAAATTCCAATTAAAATGAAATTTGTAGTCTAAATCAACCTAATTAACATAACATTGGTTTTTATTTTATTTGTATTTTTTTAGTATTTTTTTGGTGGGAGGTAGAAATGCTAAAAAGACATCAATTAAAATAAACATTCTGGATTTTCGAATTGAGAGAGATATTGAACGAGATCAAAAATTGTCATTATGTGTCAGAGTCATGGATCGAATTCAATTTAGTGGGATCTTTCATTTACGTTCTTTTACCAAGAAAGTTTTACAAAACTCTTTGACGCCCGAATTCGGAGTATCCTACTTTCATGCAATTCACAAGGTTCAACAAACAATTGATATTTCGGTGGAATACTTTTTGTAGTATTGTTCCTTATTTATCCTATTAATATTAACTAATATTAACTAATATTAACAATTATTAACAATTGAAATATGGTCGAAAGAAAAAATCTCTATTTGATTGGTTTCTTTGTAATTGTTCTAGATCTATTAGATGAAATATGTGAGTTTGGTGTCGACATGCTATTGAGTGGTGATGAAGGTCCGCTGATGGTTTCAAATCAATAAGTTTGCATAAGAAATATTGGAATATGCTTCTGAATAATCTTCTCATCGATATCAGCGATTTTATAAGTGCCATACCAAATCGCATCAAGGGAGTCATTTTTTCGAGAAATACAAGACATCTAAGTCATGCAAGTAAAGAGATCTATTCATTGCTAACAAAAGGAAAAGACATGAATGTGGACGAAGATTTGATTGATAATAAAATAGGATCCTGGCTCCCGGACAGTCAATTCATTGAAACTGACGGCATAGACTTCTTGATAGAGTTCTCCACCCTCACGACAGAAAAAAGGATTGATTCACTTTTATTGAGTCTGACTCATATTGATCATTTCTCAAACAATGATTCTGTTTTTCAAATGCTGGAACAATTGGTAGCAAGTTACTTACGATACTTAGTTGACATTCATAGAAAGCCGCTAATGAATTATGTGAAGTATGAGTTCAATACATCCTCTTTAGTACAAAGGCAGATATCCCTTGCTCATTAGGAGACAATCATTTATTCAAAAACCTTGTGTCGGGCTAATCGTTTTGATTTACCATTTCTTGAAAAACCAAAACCTTTTTCGCTCCGCTTAGCCTTATACCCCTCATACGGGTATTTTAGTGATAGATTCTTCTATAGGAACTGGACGATTCTATTTAGTCAAATCCTCGGCGACAAACTCCTGTCTTTCTTTCATTAGGTTATTTGTGAACATCCTCCAGGATCCCAGAGATTTCTTTATGATGATAGTATTGACAAGGAGACTGAGCACATAGATCCTGAGATTCCTTATGTTATGTTGATCCGATCCTGCTGAGGGTGCTCGCCAGATTGTTGAAAAGGAACGATCTGGCTGATCTTGACCTTCTTGAGACGGAGCTGGAGTAGCTAGCTTGATTTATGGTAGAGGGATAGACTATGGAGACGATTACGATCTCGAAAATGGATCGATTTGATATCAATCTTCAATTCGAATTAGCAAAAGCAATCTCTCCTGAGTCTCCTTGAATAACCTGGATTTCAAACATTCATGATCTGTGTGTGAGGAAGTCGATCGAAGGACTTCTTACCCCTCGGTATATTAACGAACCCTCTCTCCAGGAATTGAGAAAGTCAAAATATTCTTGTTGTTATTCTTTCGACTCATTTTCCTGACAAAGTGGATCCCACTCTAATAGCTTCGAATAAATCTCTAATAGCTTCGAATAAATTCAATACGTGCATTAAGACACGAAGGCCTGTTATTCTACAACAACAAAAGTACTTTTTCACTTTCACTCTTGCATCGACTAGGGACTTGGAAAAGACGATTTCCATACTAACAGAGTCGGGTCCATAGGCAGTGGAGCCTTAATGTGGTTAAATGGTACTTCGAACTTGGAATGAACATGAAGCAATTAACGATACTTCTTTATCTTTTGAGTTGTTCTACCGGATCGGTCGTTCAAGATCTTTTTGGACTCGAGAAAAAAATGGGATCTCTTATAGTGGTAGACTCGGTAAGACTGATTCTGAGCTAGTTCATGGCCTACTGAGAAGTAGAAAGCGCTCGGTGTTGGGATCCTCACCTACAGAAAAAGATTGCAGTCCGTTTGATAATGATCGATTGATATTGCTTCATCAGCCCGAATCAAGGAATCCCTTAAATATGATGCGAAACGGATT